GATCTGTCAGAAATGAGATGTCACAGTATTTTTTTGACATATGCCAAAGTCATGGAAAAGAAAAAATATCTTTTACATACCCTCCTAGTTTATCAATTTTTTTGCAAATGATACAAAAAAGAATATCCCCTGAACTCTACAACCCTTGGATTTATACCAATAACCAAAAAGGGAAATATTTAAACAACGAATTTAGAAATCGAATTGAAGTTCTAGACAAAAACTACCTTTCTTTAAATATACTCGAAACAAGGACACGATTGTGTAATGATGATGCTACAAAGGAATACTTATCCAAAGGATATGATCCTTTGTTGAACGGATCATATCGGAGAACAATCCACAAAAGCCTTTCACCCTCAATCCTAAAAAAGACTTGGATAGACGCTTTCATAGATAAATTTGGTATAAACCGGATTCATTGTATCCTTCTTGCGGATACTGATTACCAAGAATTTGACCAGAAAATGAATAGATTTTCGAAAAAACCCTTATCAACAGAAATTGTTGATTTCTTAACTTTCATCAGTAAAATAGATTCAGAAAAAAAAGGAAGAAAATATTTAAAATATTTCTATTTATTAAATAAAATTATAACTGATGCTAATGATCAAAAAATTAGCAGAAAATCTATATCTATTAGAATAAACGAAATCAGTAAAAAAGTCCCTCGGTGGTCATACAAATTAATCACGGATTTGGAACAACAATCCGGTGAACATCAAGAAGACGTACCAGTAGATCATCAAATTCGCTCAAGAAAAGCCAAACGTGTAGTCATTTTTACTGCTAACAAGCGGGATACTGATCCTAATACTAATAAGTATACTAATACGCCCGATCAAACAGACGAAGTGGCTTTGATACGCTATTCACAACAATCAGATTTTCGGCGAGGTATAATCAAAGGTTCTATGCGGGCTCAAAGGCGTAAAGTAGCAATTTGGGAATTGTTTCAAGCAAACGTACGGGCCCCCCTTTTTTTGGACAAAATACAAAAAACCCCTCTTTTTTCTTTTGATATATCTGGGTTAATTAAACCAATTTTTAGAAATTGGGTGGAAAGGGGGGAAGTATTCAAAATTGTAGAGTATACAGAAAAGCAAACAAAAAGAGAAGAAAAAAAAGAGGAGAACAAAAGAAAGGAGAAAGCGCGAATAGCGATAGCGGAGGCCTGGGATACCCTGCCATTTATGCAAGTAATAAGAGGTTGCATGTTACTAACCCAATCTATTTTTAGAAAATATATTCTAGTCCCTTCATTGATAATCGCGAAAAATATTGGACGTATATTCGTATTGCAACTTCCTGAATGGTCTGAGGATTTCCAGGAATGGAATAGAGAGATGCATGTTAAATGTACTTATAATGGTGTTCCATTATCAGAAACAGAATTTCCGAAAAATTGGTTGACAGACGGTATTCAGATAAAAATATTATTTCCTTTCTGTCTGAAACCTGGGCACAAATCGAAACTACAATCCTCTCAGAAAGATTTAATGAAAAAGAAAAAAGAAAAAGATGATTTTTGTTTTTTAACAGTTTGGGGAATGGAAGCTGAATTTCCTTTTGGTTCACCCCGAAAACGACCTTCCTTTTTTAAACCCATTTTTAAGGAACTCGAAAAAAAAATTGGAAAATTAAGAAAGAAGTATTCTTTAGTTCTAATAGTTTTCAAAGGAAAAACAAAATTACTTCGAAAAGTTTCAAACGAAACAAAAAAATGGATTATTCAAAGTGTTAGTTTTATAAAAAGAATAATAAAAGAACTTTCAAAAGTAAATCCAATTCTATTATTTCAATTAAGAGAAGTAGAAGTATATGAATTGAGTCAAAATAAAGAAGAAAAAGATTCCATAATCAGCAATCAGAAAATTCACGAATCGTTTAGTCAAATTGCATCTGCAGATTGGACAAATTCTTCATTGACAAAAAAAAAGATGAGGGATCTGGCTGATAAAACAAGTTTAATTCGAAATCAAATAGAAAGAATTGCAAAAGAGAAAAAAAAAGTAACTCCAAGAATAAATATAAATAATATTAGTCCTAACCAAACAAGTTATAATGCTAAAAGATTAGAAAAATGGCAAATATTAAAAAGAAGAAATGCTCGATTAATCCATAAATTAACCCCTTTTTTAAAATTCTTTATTGAAGGAATATACACAGATATTTTTTTATCTATCATTAATATTCCCAGAATGAATACAGAACTCTTTCTTGAATCAACAAAAAAAATTATTGATAAAAATAATGAAAAAAAGAAAGAAAAGATTAATAAAACAAAGAAAAATCCACTTCCGTTTATTTCGACTATAAAAAAGTCACTTGATAATATTAGTAATGGTAAAACAAATTCACATATTTTTTATGACTTATCCTATGTGTCACAAGCATATGTATTTTACAAATTATCAAAAATCCAAGTTAGTAACTCGTATAAATTAAGATCTGTTCTTCAATATCAAGGAATCTTTTTTTTTCTTAAGCCTGAAATAAAGGATTCTTTTGAAACACAACAAATCCTTCATTCGAAATTAGGGGATAAGAAACTTCCGAGTTATAAAATGAATCAATGGAAAAGCTGGTTAAGAGGGCATTATCCCTACGATTTGTCTCAGATCAGATGGTCTAGATTAATACCAGAAAAATGGCAAAATAGAGTTCATCAGTGTCGTATGGCTAAAAAGGAAAATTTAAGCAAATGGCATTCAGATGAAAAACACCAATTAATTGATTCCAAAAAACAAAAAGAAATTGAAGTCTATTCATTATTGAATAAATCGAATAAAAAAGAGAATTTTCAAAAATACTATAGATATGATCTTTTATCATATAAATTTCTTAATTATGAAAATAAAACGGAATGCTTTTTTTATGGATCTCCGTTTCAAGGAACTAAGAACCAAGAGATTTCGTATAACAGGCATAAAGACCCCCTTTTTGATATGCTAAGGAGCATCTCTATCGATAATTTTCTAGGAAACGATATTCTATATATCGAAAAAACTGCCGATAGAAAATATTTTGATTGGAAAATTCTAAATCTTTCTCTTACACAAAAGGGAGATATTGAAGCCTGGATCACGATCGATACCAATAAAAATCAAAATACTCAGATTGGTACTAATAATTCTCTATTAATTCATAAAAAAGATCTTTTGTATCTTATTATTCCAGAAATCAATCCAACAAACTCTCACAAAGTCTTTTTTGATTGGATGGGAATGAATGAAAAAATGCTAAAAGATTCTATAGCGAATCTGGAACTTTGGTTCTTCCCAGAATTTGTGTCACTTTATAATGCATATAAAACGAAACCTTGGTTTATACCAAGCAAAGTACTTCTTTTAAATTTGAATAGAAATAAAAATAGTAGTGAAAATAACAAGATCAATGAAAAGCAAAAAGGAAGTTTTTTGATACCATCGACTCAAAATCATCGAAATATAGAAGAAAAAGAACCCACAGACCGAGGAGATCTTCGATCCATTCTTTCACAACAAAAAGACATTGAAGAATATTATGTAAGATCGGACATGAAAAAAGGGAAAAAGAAAAAACAATATAAAAGCAACACAGAAGCAGAACTAGATTTCGTCCTGAAACGTTATTTTCTTTTTCAATTGAGATGGGACGATACTTTGAATCAAAGAATGATCAATAATATCAAGGTATATTGTCTCCTGCTTAGACTGATAGATCCAAGAAAAATTATAATATCCTCGATTCAAAAGAGAGAAATAAGTTTGGATATAATGCTGATTCAGAAGAATTTAACTCTTACAGAATTGATGAAAAAGGGAGTCTTAATTATAGAACCCATTCGTCTGTCTGGAAAAAACAATGGACAATTGATTATGTATCAAACCATACGTATTTCCTTATTTCATAAGAGTAAGCACCAAACTAATCAAAAATACCAAGAACAAAGATATGTTTTGAACAAGAATTTGGATGAAGCTATTTCCCCACATCAAAGAATAACCGGAAAGAAAAACAAAAATGATTTTGATTTGCTTGTTCCTGAAAATATTTTATCGTTTAAACGTCGTAGAAAATTGAGAATTCTAATTTGTTTCAATTCAAAGAATCGGAATGGTGTAGATAGAAATTCAGTATTTTGGAACGAGACAAATGTAAAAAACAGCAGCCAAGTTTCGGATGATAGTAACCATCTTGATAGAGAGAAAAAGAGATTAATGAGATTAAAGCTCTTTCTTTGGCCTACTTATCGATTAGAAGATTTAGCTTGTATGAATCGTTCTTGGTTTGATACCAATAATGGCAGTCGGTTCAGTCTGTTAAGGATACATCTGTATCCACGATTGAAAATTTTTGGATAATACACTTTTACCTATACATACCCTATAAGGGTATATGAAAGCAAACAAATACACACATCACATGTCTTACATTTCATTCTACTAGCCAATACGAAATGGATAATGTCTCAATTAGATCTCGAAATGAATCAACTGAACCTGCTTCATTTTAGATCTAAATTCTTGGATGTGAAAATTTACCAATCCTTTTCTATTCCCTATCTAAATCCAATTTAAAATCGGATTGATTGATTTGAATTCATAGAATAAGGAGTTCATAACGAAATTATAGATTATTGTATATACCACATCGAAATGGAAATGAATGGCATTATTATTACTGATTAGTAAAATCCATATCTGTAAAAAAGGAAAAGGGAATTTTTTTATGGTCAAAAATTCATTCATTTCGATTATTTCTCAAAAAGAAAACGAAGAAAACAGGGGGTCTGTTGAATTTCAAGTATTCAGTTTCACCACTAAGATAAGGAGACTTACTTCACATTTAGAATTGCACAAAAAAGACTGTTCATCTCAGAGAGGTTTGCGAAAGATTTTGGGAAAACGTCAACGACTGCTGGCCTATTTGTCAAAAAAAGATATAGGACGTTATAAAGAATTAATTGGTAAGTTGGATATTCGAGAGATAAAAACTCGTTAATTTGAGGTGTGATACCATTTGAACTTATTCATTTAAATTTTAATGAACTTCTTTTTACTTTCAGCAATGCATGGAAGAATGACTCGGGAAAAAACTTATGATTGCACCAACTACAAGAAAAGACCTCATGATAGTCAATATGGGCCCTCACCACCCATCAATGCATGGTGTTCTTCGACTGATAGTTACTCTCGATGGTGAAGATGTTATTGACTGTGAACCAATATTGGGTTATTTACATAGAGGGATGGAGAAAATTGCGGAAAATCGAACCATTATACAATATTTGCCTTATGTAACACGTTGGGATTATTTAGCTACTATGTTCACAGAAGCAATAACCGTAAATGGACCCGAACAGCTAGGCAATATTCAAGTACCTAAAAGGGCTAGCTATATCAGAGCTATTATGTTGGAGTTGAGTCGTATCGCTTCCCATTTGTTATGGCTTGGCCCTTTTATGGCAGATATTGGAGCACAGACCCCTTTCTTCTATATTTTTCGAGAACGAGAATTGATATATGACCTATTCGAAGCTGCCACCGGTATGCGCATGATGCATAATTATTTTCGTATCGGAGGAGTAGCTGCTGATCTACCTCATGGCTGGATAGATAAATGCTTGGATTTTTGCGATTATTTTTTAACCGGGGTTGCGGAATATGAAAAGCTTATTACACGGAATCCTATTTTTTTAGAACGAGTTGAAGGCGTAGGCATTATTGGCGCAGAAGAAGCACTAAATTGGGGTTTATCAGGACCAATGCTACGAGCTTCCGGAATACAATGGGATCTTCGTAAAGTTGATCGTTATGAGTGTTACGACGAATTTGATTGGGAGGTTCAATGGCAAAAAGAAGGGGATTCATTAGCCCGTTATTTAGTACGAATGAGTGAAATGACAGAATCCATCAAAATCATCCAACAGGCTCTGGAAGGAATTCCAGGCGGCCCCTATGAAAATTTAGAAATCCGACGCTTTGATAGAATAAAAGACCCTGAATGGAATGATTTTCAATATCAATTTATTAGTAAAAAACCTTCTCCCACTTTCGAATTGTCCAAGCAAGAACTTTATGTAAGAGTCGAAGCACCAAAAGGCGAATTGGGAATTTTTCTCATAGGAGATCAGAGTGTTTTTCCGTGGAGATGGAAAATTCGACCACCGGGTTTTATCAACTTGCAAATTCTTCCTCAGTTAGTTAAAAGAATGAAATTGGCTGATATTATGACGATACTAGGTAGCATAGATATCATTATGGGAGAAGTTGATCGTTGAAATGATAATTGATACAACTGAGATACAAGCTATCAATTCTTTTTCCAGATTGGAATCAGTCTATGGCATCATATGGATGCTTGTCCCTATTTTTACTCTTGTATTAGGAATCACACTAGGTGTACTAGTAATTGTTTGGTTAGAAAGAGAGATATCTGCAGGGATACAACAACGTATTGGACCTGAATACGCCGGGCCTTTGGGAATTCTTCAAGCTCTAGCAGATGGTACAAAACTACTTTTCAAAGAGAATATTCTTCCATCTAGAGGAGATACTCGTTTATTCAGTATCGGGCCATCCATAGCAGTCATATCAATTTTACTAAGTTATTCAGTAATTCCTTTTAGCTATCGCCTTATTCTAGCCGATCTTAGTATTGGTGTTTTTTTATGGATCGCCGTTTCAAGTCTTGCTCCCGTTGGACTTCTTATGTCGGGATATGGATCAAATAATAAATATTCCTTTTTAGGTGGATTAAGGGCTGCTGCTCAATCAATTAGTTATGAAATACCATTAACTCTATGTGTATTATCAATATCTCTACGTGCGATTCGGTAAGACATAAAATTGACCCTATCTCTTTTCTTTCTAGCAAGAAAGTTAAATGAGTTAAATATCTATTTGTGATTTTTTTATTCATCGTTGGGGTTGATTTTTTTATTCATCATTGGGGTTGATGAACTAAACCAGATAGTTATATGAGTGAAATAAAACGGCTTAAAAATTTGCTGTTAAAGGAATGAATTCAATCTCATTTCCTATGTACAAGAATTAAGTGAAAGAAAATATAAGCAGTCGAGACTGTTTACCCCAAGATTGGTTGATTAGTTCATCATGACTTGAAGCGGGTTCAACAACTGTATGGGGTTTTACTATCTATTACTATAGATATATTACCCTAATGGGAGATTCAACAAAACGAGTGGATGGTTAGGAAGACCAAGATACACAAAGGATTAATAATGGAGATTCTCTAAATAGGATATTTCTTTATAGAAAAGAAATTCAAATTGGGGCTTTAAATTGGTAGAAATGATTAAGAAGTACCCCCGTGATTTCGATCCAGAGTATGTTCCTATCCACCGATTAAGTAAATAACTATCAAGAACGAAGAAATCTTTTACTTTGGGTAATGTGCCCTTTTCTGAGAAAGGAGAATAGGAACGAAATAAAATCGAAAGACTAGAATTGCAAAAAGAGATCTTTTTTTTTTATTCAATGATAAAGTTATTAA